CATGAGATTTTCACCTCATACGGCTCCCCTAGGGCCATAAATAAATCTAAGGACCGAGTCGGTATTATTTATCTTGATATATTTATAGGATAAATAGGTTCCAAATCTAGCAAAGGTCCTGAATTAGACCGCTTAAATTCTGTCTGTTATATAATAATAAATAAAAAAAAACTACGTCTGAATCGATCTTATCCTTTATTTAATTTATTTAATAAATTTAATAATAATAAATAATTTAAATTCTTATTTGTTAAGTAATAACCTTTAGTCTTCAATAAAATACTGCTTGTAGAAATATCAATAACCCGTCGTTTTCAATTATGAAAAATAATTAGACATTCTATTAGTTTAGTTGATGAATTATGACACTAATTCTATCTCCATGACTATGTATATAGGAAAGAAAGAATAAAATAAAAGAATAAAAAAAAGATCTCTCTTTTTTTTTGTAATTATATTTTTTCTATTTTTTTTTTTTCATTTTTTCATTCCTATTCTTCTTTCTTTTATTAAAAAGAAAGTGGGGATTCTAAGAAAAAGGGGGAGCTTACAAAATAAAGGATTATTTCGTTTCCGATAGTCATTTATTTAAATTGGTGGATAGGAGTATACTCTGGATCGGAATCGTGGGGAGTACTGCCTGATCATTTCTACTAACTTAAAGCCCCAATTAGTATTCTTTTTATATTATGTGTAAATGTCCTTTGGGATAAATTACATAATCGCTATTACTAATCCTTTGCGTAGTTTGGCATTTCTAACCATCCACTCATTTTTGCTAAACCCTTCGCTTTATGGTAATGCAAACAAATGTTAGTGAAAACCGAATAGGGTTGATTTTTTTGAACCCGCTTCAAGCTAGGATGACATGACTAATCAACCAATCTTGGGGTAAACGGTCTCTTCTTCTTCTGTTTATTTATGCTCAACTCTTTAATTCTTCTTATACATCGAAGACGAGACTCAATAATTTTACTGCAAATATATATTATATAGCTGTTTTCTTTCACTCATATAACTATATAATTTAATATAATTTAATTCATTAATCCAAAAATCCAAATAATGAATTAAAAATGAAGATATCTATGCAATTTATTTCAACTCTTTTTCTATAACGACTAGAAAGAAAGGAATAGGGAAAAGTTTATGTTTCAACGAATCGCACGTAGAGCTATTGATAATACACATAGGGTTAATGGTATTTCATAACTAATCGATTGAGCAGCAGCTCGTAGACCACCTAAAAAGGAATATTTATTATTTGAACCATATCCTGACATAAGAAGTCCAATGGGAGCAATACTTGAAACCGCAATCCATAAAAAAACCCCGATATTGAGATCGGATAAAACAAGGCGATAGTCAAAAGGAATTACTGAATAACTTAGTAGAATTGATATGACTGCTATGGATGGTCCGATACTGAATAAACGAGTATCTCCTCTAGATGGAAGAAGATTCTCTTTGAAAAGTAGTTTTGTCCCATCTGCTAGAGCTTGAAGAACTCCTAAAGGACCGGCGTATTCGGGTCCAATACGTTGTTGCAGCCCTGCGGATATTTCTCTTTCTAACCATACAATTACTAGTACGCCTATTGTGATTCCCAATACAAGAGCCAAAATAGGAACAAGCACCCATATAATTCCATAGACCTCTTTTAAGGATTCCACTCTGTAAAAAGAATTGATATCTTGTATTTCCGTTGTATCAATTATCATTTCAACGATCAACTTCTCCCATAATGATATCTATGCTACCTAGTATTGTCATAATATCAGCCAATTTCATTCTTTTAACTAACTGAGGAAGAATTTGCAAATTGATAAAACCCGGCGGGCGAATTTTACATCTCCAAGGAAAACCACTCTGATCCCCTATCAGAAAAATTCCCAATTCGCCCTTTGGGGCTTCGACTCTCACATAAAGTTCTTGTTTCGGCAATTCAAAAATAGGAGAAGGTTTTTTACTAATGAATCGATATTCAAAATCATGCCATTCTGGATACCTTTCTCTATCAAAGTATCGGATTTCTAAATTCTCATAGGGCCCCCCAGGAATTCCTTCTAGAGCCTGTTGAATAATTTTTATGGATTCTGTCATTTCACCAATTCGGACTAAATAACGAGCTAATGAATCCCCTTCTTTTTGCCATTGGACTTCCCAATCCAATTCGTCGTAACACTCATAATGATCAACTTTACGAAGATCCCATTGTATTCCGGAAGCTCGCAGCATTGGTCCTGATAAACCCCAATTTATTACTTCGTCTCTACCAATAATTCCCACACCCTCAACGCGTTCTAAAAAAATAGGATTTCGTGTAATAAGTTTTTGATATTCAGTAACTCCTGTAAAAAAATAATGGCAGAAATCCAAACATTTATCTATCCAGCCATAAGGTAGATCAGCCGCTACCCCTCCGATACGAAAATAATTATGCATCATTCTCATACCAGTGGCAGCTTCGAATAGATCATATATGAATTCTCTTTCTCTGAAAATATAGAAGAAAGGAGTTTGTGCACCAATATCTGCCATAAAGGGTCCGAGCCATAACAGATGAGAAGCTATACGACTCAATTCCAACATAATTACTCTGATATAACTGGCTCTTTTAGGTACTTGAATATTTCCTAACTGTTCTGGCCCATTTACAGTTATTGCTTCTGTGAACATAGTAGCTAAATAATCCCAACGAGTTACATAAGGCAGATATTGTACAATTGTTCGGTTTTCCGCAATTTTTTCCATTCCTCTGTGTAAATAACCCAATATTGGTTCACAGTCAATAACATCTTCACTGTCCAGAGTAACGATGAGTCGAAGAACACCATGCATTGACGGGTGGTGGGGGCCCATATTGACTATCATGAGATCTTTTCTTGTAGCTGGTATATTCATAAGTTTTTCCTCGATTCATTCTTCCATGAATTGCGTAAAACGAAAAAAAATTCATCAAAATTCAAGATCTAATAAATCAAATAATTAAAAATGACTCTTCAAATTAACGAAAAATTAAAAATTAACGAATTCTTGATTCCCGAATACCCAACCTATTAATTAAGTTTTTATAACGTACTCTATTTTTCTTTGACAAATAAGACAGCAGCCGTTGACGTTTTCCCAGAATTTTACGTAGACCTCTTTGAGATAAATAGTCTTTTCTGTGCAATTCCAAATGTGAAGTAAGTCGTCTTATTTTATTGGTGAAACTCAATACTTGGAATTCAACGGATCCCCTGTTTTCTTCTTTTTCTTCTTGCGAAATGATTGAGATGAATGAATTTTTTACCATAAAAAGGAATCGCCCCTCTCTTTTTTGAGATATTTTTATCGATATATATATATATTTCATATTTCTTGATCAGTAATAATAATGCCACTCATTTGAATTTGATATACACAATAATCTTAATTTCGTTAAGAATTCATAATTTTGTCAAATAAAATTACTTAATTTATTACTCAATAATCAATCCCATTTTAAAAATTGGATTCGGATAGGATATCCTATACAAAAGTATAGTCTATTTCTGTACTCACAAAAAAAAATAAACAATAATTTAGACTTAAAAAAAATCAGAAGATTTTGTTGATTCATTTTAGATCGAATTAATATTAATATAATGACTTTTCAATCGCGGATACATACGAATCCTTGTCATACTGAAACGACTGCCATTATTGGTATCAAACCAATAGCGATTCATACAAGCTAAATCTTCTAATCGATAATTGGGCCAAAGAAAGAACTTTAATTTAATTAGTTTAGTTTTACCTCTATCAAGATTTTTTCTTTTATTCAACAAAACTTGATCGAAATTTGTTACCTTATTTCCATTGCATCCATTGCAAAATACTGTATTTCTATGGATATTGTTTCTATTCCTAGAATTGAAAAAAATTAGAATTCTCAATTTTCTACGATGCCTCGGGGATAAAATATTTTCAAGAACAAGCAAATCATAATGATTTTTGTCTCTATTTCCATTCATTTTTTGACGTATTGCAATGGATTCATAAAAATTCTTCTTATTTTTATCAACATAGCCATAGCTTTTTTCTAGGTATCTTTGATTAATTTGATGCTTACTCTTATGAACCAATGAAATACCTATGGTTTGATATATAATAAAATTTCCATCATTTTTTACAGACAGGCGAACTGGTTCGATAAGCAATATTCCCTTTTTCATCACTTCTGTAAGAGGTAAATCCTTATGGACCGTCATAATATCCAGATCCATTTCGTCCCTTTGAATAGCGGATATAACAATTTCTCTTGGATTTGTCATTCTAAGCAGGAGACAATATACTTTGATGTTATTGATGATTCTTTGATTTAAATAATCATCCCATCTCAATTGAAAATTCAAATACCTTTTTAGTAAGAGCTCAAGCTCTGCTTCTATTTTATTCCTGTATTTCTTTTTGTTTCTACGTTTTTTCATGTCTGATCCCGTATAATCTTCTTCAACATCTTTTTCTTTTTTTTTTTCTTGGTTTGAGAGAGCTGATTCAAGATCTGCTTGGTCCGCTAATTCTTTTTCTCCTTGATTTTGATTTTCCAATTCAAAAGTCTTTTTTTCATTCGATAATATAAAAATATCGCTTTTTTTCTTTCCAGTGATACTTTTATGTTTCTTAACATTTTTATTTACATTAAAATTGAAAAGAAGTAATTTGATTGGTATGACCCACGGTTTAATCTTATATGTATTATAAAGTATCACAAATTCTGGGAATAACCAAAGTTCTAGATTCGATATGGGACGACTTATTATTTCTTCATTCATTCCCATCCAATCCACAAGAGGTTTTTTTTGATTGAATGGGTTAATTTTTTGATCTTGATGAATCGTGAAATAAAATAGACCTTTCTTTTTCTTATCAATTTTATCGATTATTTGATAATTATTAACCCCAGTCTTAGTCTTAGTATTTTTATTTCTGTTGGTGACAGTATCAATATCGACCCAGGCCCTAATATCGGTCTTCTTTCTAAGACAAAAATTAAGAATTTTCCAATCAAAATATTTTCGATCCATATCTTTTTTTCTATCTATACTATCATCTTCTCCTAGATAATTATTGATAAGGATACCACCTTCCAGCATATCAAATAGTTTGCGTTTAGGCGTATTGGAAGTATAAGAAATCTCTTGGTTATTATTTACTTGTAATGGCAATCCATAAATATATGAGTCTTTCTTATCCTCATAATTAATCGATTTATATGAAAAAAGATCATATCTATATTGTTTTTTAAAATTTTCTTTTTGATTTAGTAATAAATCTATTTCAAATTCAAAATCATTTTGTTTTTCATTTTCATAATGAATTAATCGGTTTTTTTCATATGAATCACATTTGTTTAAATCTTTATTTTTAGCCATACGGCATTGATATTGATTGACTCTATTTCGCCATTTTTGCGGTACTAATCGTGACCATCTAATCTGAGATAAATCATATTGATATTGATAATGATCCTTTAGCCAGTTTTTCCATTCATTAATTACAGAATTTCGAAGGTTCTTATGTTGTCTTAATTCGGAATCAAATATTTCTTGCGTTCCAACAAAATACTCTTTTATTTCATTCTTAATAAAAAAAGATGTTCTGTAATATTTAAAGACAGATCTTAACTTATATAAATTACTGACTTGGGTTTGTGATAATTTGTAGAATACATATGCTTGTGACAAGTAAGATAAGTCCAAAAAAATATGTGAATTCTTATTAATACAAGGTGACCCTTTTATAGTTGAAATAAAGTTAATTATACTTTGATTTGTTTTATCAATTCTTTCTCGATTTGCTTCATTATTGTAAATGTATTTATTAATAATTTTTTTTGTTAATTCAATAAAAAGCTGTGCATTGATTCTAGGGGTATTAATGATACGCAGAAAGATATCTATGTATATCTTTTCAATAAAAAATTGAAAAAAATGGTGGGATTTACGAAGTAATCGAATATTTTTTCTTTTTAATATCCGCCAAATATTTTTTGGTGATTCTAATCTTTTATCTTCATAACTTATTTTGTTAGGGTTAAGATTTATCTCTCGAGTTATAAACTCTCTTTTCTTGTCTTTTTTCATTTTTTCTATTTGATTTATGATTGTATTTGTTCTATTAGTTAGATTTTTAATTCTTTTTTCTGTCAATGAGTAAGTTGCCCAATCCATAGACCGAATTTCAATAGACGATTCGGGAATAATTTTATTATGTATTATCGAATTTGTTTCTTTTTTAGTTTCACTCAATTCATATATTCCTAGTTTTTTCAATCCAAATAATATAATTTGGTTTCTTTTTGAAAATTCTTTTATTATTTTTTTTAGAAATATAATGCTTTTGAGGAACCATTTTTTTGTTTCTTTTGCTACATTTATAAATGTAGCATTTATAAAAAATTTTGTTCTTTCTTTTAAAACTCTTAGAACTAAAAAACATTTTTTTTTTAATTTTAATTTTTTTTTTTCGAATTCTTTAAAAATGGGTTCAAAAAGGGAAAGTTGTTTTCGGGGAGAACCAAAAGGCAGTTCAGCTTCCGTTCCCAAAACTGTTAAAAAACAAAAATCATTTTTTTGTCCTTTCCCTTTCTTTTTAATTGGATCTTTATGAGGGGATCGTAACTTAGATCTGTGCCAAGGTTTCAGACGAAAAGGAAATAGTATCTTTATCTGAATACCGTCTGTTAACCATTTTTTCGGAAATTCTTTTTCGGATAATTGAACGCCATTATAGGTGCATTTAACATGGATTTCTTTATTCAAATCCTTTAAATCCTCGGACCATTCGGGAAATTGAAATAATAATATACGAACAATATTTTTAGCTATTATTAATGAAGGTAATAGAATATATTTTCTAAAAATTGATTGGATTACTAATAAAAAACCTCTTATTACTTGAGCAAAGAAAAAGCTATCCCAAGCTTCTGCTATTTCTATACGAATTTTTTTATCTCTTTTGTATTTTTCGTTTTTGTCCTCCTCTTTTTTCTCACTTTCTTTTGTCTTTTCCTTTGTATAATCCGAAATTTTTAATTCCTTATTTTTCCAATTTAAAAAAATGATTTTCATCAGCTCGGGAATATCAAAATAAAAAAAAGGGGGTTTGTCTAGTCTATCCAAAAAAAGAGGGGAGTGCACATTTGCTTGAAACAGTTCCCAAATAATCGTTTTACGTCTTTGAGCCCGCACAGAGCCCTTTATTATATCTCGACGAAAATCCGATTGTTGTGAATAACGTATCAAAGCCAACTCTTCAGCTTCATCAGGATTATTAGTCTCTTTGTTATTAGTATAAGGATCGGTATTCTCCGGAATATCAGTAAAAATCACGACACGTTTGGCTTTTCTTGAACGAATTAGATAATTCGTTGGCCCATTTTTGTCATTTTCTACTTCCTGTTGTTCTAATTCGTCGATTAATTTGTATGACCATCGAGGAACTTTTTTATTGATTTCTTTTATTCCAATATAT